CTGTAAGAAATGAAATGTCACAATATTTTTTTTACACATGTCGAAGTGATGGAAAACAAAAAATCTCTTTTATGTATACACCGAGTTTATCCACTTTTTTGGAAATGATACAAAGAAAGATGGCTTTGTACACAACCGAAAACCCTTCCTCTTATGAACTAGATAATCACTGGGTTTATACGAATGAACAAAACGAAAACAAGCTCAGCAACGAGTTTATAAGTCGAATAGAAGCTATAGATAAGGGATCTCTTCCTCTGGATGTAGTACTCGAAAAAAAAACTAGATTGTGTAATGATGAAACTAAAAAAGAATACTTGCCTAAAAAGTATGATCCTTTCTCGAACGGGCCTTATCGTGGAATAATCCATTTTGTTTTTTCCCCTTCAATCATAAATAAAATTCCCATCGGAAATTCCATCGGAACTCTTTGGATAAATAAGATCCACGAGATCCTTATTGCTACTAGTTATCGAGAATTTGAAAAAAGAATAGCTGCATTTGATCGAAAATCAATATCAACGGAAATTGGTAATGGTAATTTCTTTAAATTTATTAGTGAATTTGCTGTAAAATCACCATCAGATTTCGATTTGAAAGGACTTTCTTTTTTTTCCCAACAAGAAAAAAATAATAATTATTCAAAAGCAAAATTGTTATTCAATGCAGTTATAACTGATACCAATGAGCAAAAAATTAGAAACAAAGATCTTGAAATAGAAATAAAAGAAATAAGTAAAAAAATACCTCGATGGTCATACGAATTAATTGACGAGTTAGAACAGCAAGAGAGACAAAATGAAGAAGACGCGGAAGAGGATCATCAGATTCGTTCAAGAAAAGCTAAACGTGTAGTCATTTTTACTGATAATCCGCAAAATCCCGATACTTATACTACTACCCCAGATACTAATAATTCTGATCCAACAGACGAAGTCGCTTTAATACATTATTCTCAACAATCAGATTTTCGTCGAGACATAATAAAAGGATCCACGCGCGCTCAAAGACGTAAAATAGCAATTTTGGAATTGTTTCAAGCAAATGTACATTCCCCGTTTTTTTTTGACAGAATAGACAACCCCCCCGTTTTTTTGTTTGATATCTCCGAACTTATTAAATTAATTTTTCTAAATAGGATGGGTAAAAATACAGAATTCGAAATTTTGGATTATGTGGAAGAAGATACAAACGAACAAGAGAAAAAAGAAGCGGACAAAAGAGCGACGGACAGACTAGAAGATCAAGCACGAATAGAAATAGCGGAAGCCTGGGATAGCATTATATTTGCTCAAATAATAAGAGGTTCAATCTTAGTAACACAATCAATTCTTAGAAGATATATTATATTACCGTCATTGATAACAGCTAAAAATATGGGTCGTATGCTATTATTTCAATTTCCCGAGTGGTCCGAGGATTTAAAAGATTGGAAGAGGGAAATGCATGTTAAATGCACCTATAATGGTGTTCAATTATCGGAAACAGAATTTCCAAAAAACTGGTTAATAGATGGTATTCAAATAAAAATATTATTTCCTTTCCGTTTGAAACCTTGGCACAGATCTAAATCAGCCTCCCCTTATAGGGATCTACTAAAAAAAAAAGATAAAAAAAACGATGATTTTTGTTTTTTAACAGTTTTGGGAATGGAAGCTGAACTACCTTTCGGTTCTCCACGAAAAAGATCTTCATTTTTTGACTTCATTTTAAAAGAACTAAGAAAAAAAATTCTGAAATGGAAAACTAATTCTTTTCGAATTCTAATAGAAAGAACAAATTTCGTTCTAATAATCTCAAAAGAAATAAAGACATGGATTATAAAAAACATTATCTTTATACAAAAAATAATTAAAGAACTATTAAAAATAAATCCAACGCGATTTTTGGGGTTGAAAGAAGTATCTCGATCGAATGAAACTAAAAAAGATTCGAAAATCAGTAATAGTATTATTCATGAATCGTCCACTCAAATTAAACCCCTCGATTGGACAAATTATTCACTGACCGAAAAAAAAATAAAAGATCTAACTGATAGAACAAATCGAATCAGAACTCAAATAGGGAAAATTCTAAAAGACAAGAAAAACAAAAAAAGTAATGATGCTGAAAGATTTGAATCTCCAAAAATTTGTGGGCCGATGTTTAAAAGAAGAAATATTCGATTAATCCGTAAATCCATTTTTTTTATAAAATTTTTCTTTGAAAGAATATATATATATATCTTATTATTTATTATTAATATTCTTCAGATCAATACACCACTTTTTCTTGAATCAAAAAATATCTATATGAGTAAATACATTTCCACTATTAAAGCCAATCAAGAAGGTATTGATAAAACAAATCAAAATACAATTAACTTTAGAAAGTACCTTTCTAATCTTAGTAAGAATTCACAGAACTTATCCTCTTTGTCACAAGCATATGTCTTTTACAAATTATCACAAATCCAAGTTATTAACTTGTATAAGTTACGATTTGTCCTTCAATATAATGGAACATCTCTTTTTCTTATAAACGAAATAAAAGATTATTTTGGAGCCCAAGGAATATTGCATTTTGAATTCCAAAATAAAAAAATTCGAAATTTTGGAATAAATAAATGGAAAACGGGGTTAAGGGGTCATTATCAATATAATTTATCTAAGATTAGATGGTCTAAATTAGTACCAGGAAAATGGCGAAATAAAGTTAATCAAGGTTGGATGGCCCAAAATAAAGATTTAAACAAACGGGATTCTTATGAAAAAGACCAAGTAATTTATTATAAAAAAGAAAATGATTATAAATTACCAAATAAAAAAGACTATGGATATGATCTTTTATCATATAAATCTATATCTTATGAAGATACGAAAAACTCATCTATTTCTGTATCAACATTACAAGTAAACAATCACCAATGGATTTCTTCTAATTACAACACAAGGAAATACAAATTATTTGAATTATTTGATGGAATGGGAGATATTCTTAGCAATAATTATATAGGAAAAAAGGGTATTGTGGATATGGATAAAAATCCGGATAGAAAATATGGGGATTGGAAAATGATCCATTTTTGTCTTAGAAATATGGTCGATATTGAGACCTGGATCAATACCAACAGCCATAAAAATAATGGCAAAAAAATAGAGAAGAAAGGTCTGACGATTCATCAACAAATAAAGCCTTCCAATAAAAAAGGGTTTGATTGGATGGGAATGAATGAACAAATACGAAATCGTCCCATATCGAATCTTAAACTTTGGTTCTTCCCAGAATTTGCACTCCTTTATAATTCATATAAAATGAAACCCTGGTTCATACCCATCAAATTACTTCTTTTAAATTTTAATGGAAATGTAAATAGTAGTGCAACTAAAAATAGCAATGAAAATCCAAAAAAGGATCTGTCATCGAATAAAACAAACTATCTTGATATTGAATTAGAAAATAGAAAGAAAAAAGAAAAAGAATCTCCAACCCGAGGGAATCCTAGATCAGATGCACAAAACCGAAGGAATCACGGATCAGTTCAAGAAAAAGATCTTGAAGAAGATTATGGGTTGGGATCAAACATAAAAAAACGTATAAAGAAAAAAGAATATCAAAGCAATACAGAAGCAGAACTCCATTTATTTCTTAAAAGATATTTGCTTTTTCAATTGAGATGGGATGATTCTTTAAATCAAAGAATGCTCAATAATATCAAGGTATATTGTTTCCTGCTTAGATTGATAAACCCAAAAGAAATCGCTATATCCTCTATTCAACGGGGAGAAATGAGTCTGGATATAATGCTGATTCAGAACGATTTAACTCTTACAGAATTAATGAGAAAGAGTATATTTACTATTGAACCGGTGCGTCTGTCTGTTACAAAGGATGGAAAATTTCTTATGTATCAAACCATAAGTATTTTATTCGTTCATAAGATTAAGGACAAAACTAATCAAGGAAACCAAGAAAAAAGATATATTGATAAATCCATTGCAAGACATCAAAAAATAACCGAAAATAAAAAAAAAAATCATTATGTTTTGCCCGTTCCTGAAAATATTTTATCACTTAGACGTCGTAGAGAGTTTAGAATTCTAATTTGTTTGGATTCCCAAAATGGGAACGGTCACGATAGAAATCTAGTATTTTGCGATGGGAAAAATGTAAAAAACTGCGATCAATTTTTGGATAAAAGCACAAATCTTGAGATAGAGAAAAAGAAATTAATAAAATTATTTCTTTGGCCAACCTATCGATTAGAAGATTTAGCTTGTATGAATCGCTATTGGTTTGATACCACTAATAGTAGTCATTTCAATATGGTAAGGATACATATGTATCCAAAATGAAAGAGGGTGATAGATTTTATCTATATATCCCGTATCATATCTGATATATGAAAGCAACCGCATATACACACATATCCACATGTGCTATCTTACATTTCATTCTTATATTATATATACATGATACTAATTCAAGGACGCTGACGTATCAATTAAATCTATAAATAACTCAACGGAATCCTTTTATTTTAATTATTTCCATTTTTAGCTCTAAAACTTATTATCTTTTATAAGTGCTGTCCTTTTATTTTATATTTCTATACTATACGACTTAAATTGAAAATTAGATTGATCATTGACTCATTTTTTTTGATAAAAAACCGATTTGATAAAATTAGGAGTCCATAATTTAATTAAGTATACCCGATTCCAGTGGTTGGCATTATTATAATTTTTTTTCTGATCGGTAAAATTTTATATCTTTAAACAAGAAAATAAAAAGGGGGAGAATTTTTAGTTTTATGGTAAAAAATGCATTCAGTTCAGTTTTTTTGCAAGAAGAAAAAGAAAAAAACCAGGGGTCTGTTGAATTTCAAGTTTTCAGTTTCACCAATAAGATACGAAGACTTACTTCGCATTTAGAATTGCACAGAAAAGACTATTTATCTCAGCGAGGTCTACGTAAAATTCTGGGAAAACGTCAACGATTACTGGCTTATTTGTCAAAGAAAAATAGAGTACGTTATAAAGAATTAATTGGTCGGTTGGATATTCGGGAACTAAAAACTCACTAATTTGAAGAACCCTAATTATTTTATTTATTATATCTTGTATATCTTGAATTTGGATAAATTTATTTTTGTTTTCAGTAATTCATGGAAGAATGAATCGAGGAAAAACCTATGAATGTACCAGCTACCAGAAAAGACCTCATGATAGTAAATATGGGTCCTCACCACCCATCCATGCATGGGGTTCTTCGGCTCATCATTACTCTAGATGGTGAAGATGTTATTGACTGTGAACCAATATTGGGTTATTTACACAGAGGGATGGAAAAAATTGCGGAAAACCGAACAATTGTACAGTATCTCCCTTATGTAACACGTTGGGATTATTTAGCTACTATGTTCACAGAAGCAATAACCGTAAATGCACCAGAGCAATTAGGAAATATTCAAGTACCGAAGAGAGCCAGCTATATCAGAGTAATTATGTTGGAGTTGAGTCGTATAGCTTCTCATTTATTATGGCTTGGTCCCTTTATGGCAGATATTGGTGCACAAACCCCTTTCTTCTATATTTTTAAAGAAAGAGAATTAGTATATGATTTATTTGAAGCTGCCACTGGTATGAGAATGATGCATAATTATTTTCGTATCGGAGGAGTGGCTGTTGATCTACCTCATGGTTGGATAGATAAATGTTTGGATTTCTGTGATTATTTTTTAACAGGGATTTCTGAATATCAAAAACTTATTACACGAAATCCTATTTTTTTAGAACGAATTGAGGGAGTGGGCATTATTAATGGAGAGGAAGCAATAAATTGGGGTTTATCAGGACCAATGCTACGAGCTTCCGGAATACAATGGGATCTTCGTAAAATTGATAATTATGAGTGTTATGACGAATTTGATTGGGAAATCAAATGGCAAAAAGAAGGAGATTCATTAGCTCGTTATTTAGTACGAATCAATGAAATGACGGAATCTATAAAAATTATTCAACAAGCTCTGGAAGGAATTCCAGGGGGGCCCTATGAGAATTTAGAAATCCGATGCTTTGATCGAGTAAGCGATCCTGAATGGAATGATTTTGGATATAGATTCATTAGTAAAAAACCTTCGCCCACTTTTGAATTACCGAAACAGGAACTTTATGTGAGAGTCGAAGCACCAAAGGGAGAGTTGGGAATTTTTTTGATAGGAAATCAAAGTGTTTTTCCTTGGCGATGGAAAATCCGACCACCCGGTTTTATCAATTTGCAAATTCTTCCTCAGTTAGTTAAAAGAATGAAATTGGCTGATATTATGACGATACTAGGTAGTATAGATATCATTATGGGAGAAGTTGATCGTTGAAATGATAATTGATACAACAGAAGTACAAGATATCAATTCGTTTTCAAAATTGGAATCCTTAAAGGAGGTCTATGGGATTATATGGATGCTTATCCCTAGCTTGACTCTTGTATTGGGAATTACAATAAGTGTACTAGTAATTGTATGGTTAGAAAGAGAAATATCCGCAGGGATACAACAACGTATTGGACTTGAATACGCCGGCCCTTTTGGAATTCTCCAAGCGCTAGCAGATGGGATAAAACTACTTTTAAAAGAAAATATTATTCCATCTAGAGGAGATACCAGTTTATTCAGTATCGGACCATCCATAGCGGTCATATCAATTCTACTAAGTTATTCGGTAATTCCTTTTGGCTATCACCTTGTGCTAGCCGATCTCAATATTGGTGTTTTTTTATGGATCGCTATTTCAAGTATTGCTCCCATTGGACTACTTATGTCAGGATATGGATCAAATAATAAATATTCCTTTTTGGGTGGTTTACGAGCTGCTGCTCAATCGATTAGTTATGAAATACCATTAACTCTATGTGTATTATCAATATCTCTACGTGCGATTCGTTGAGACATAAACTTTTCCTATTTCTTTTGACTTTATTTCTAGGAAAGGTTTGAATAGATATCCTCATTTATTTGTTTATCGTTTGGGTTGACGAACTAAATCAGATAGTTATATGAGTGAAAGAAAACAGCTTAGAAGTTCGCAGTAAAAAGATCGAGTCTCATTTTCTATGTACCAGGATTAAGCAAAAGTAACTATAAGCAGTAGAGACTGTTTACCCCAAGATTGGTTGATTGGACATCATATCATAGCTTGAAGCGGGTGCAAAAGATCAACTGTATGGAGTTTTCACTATCGTTTGTATGTATTTACATACATGTATTACCATAACGGGTGATTCCACAAAAATAAGTGGATGGTTAGAAACACCAAAATTACACAAAGGATTAGTAATAGAGATTATGTAAATTATCCAAAGGGACATTTCTGCATATAAAGGAATACTAATTGGGGCTTTAAGTTGGTAGAAATGATCAGGTAGTACTCCCTATGATTCCGATCCAGAGTATGTTCCTATCCACCAATTAAAGAAATAACTATTAGGAACGAAATAATCCTTTACTTTTTTTTCAATACCCTT